ATCCATACTAAATAACAAAAACAAACCAAAAAAAATTATATATCATCAAAACCACCGGTAAACAAATCAAAAAATTCCCCTCAAAAACATAACTAACCTTATACCCCACTATAAAACTAACCAAAACATAAATAGAATAATAAAAAGAAACCAAATAATAAAAAAATAAAAACAATACACAAAAAAAAAAAACAGAACTACCAAAATTAAAAACCACATATTCAGAAAAAAAAGAAATAGAACTAGGAAAACTAAAATTAGATATCATTACCAAACAAAAAAACAAACAAGATAACAAACTAACACTAAAATAACCACGTAAATAATAAATTAAACGAGTACCCGCAATATGATAAAATTCCCCAATAAAATAAAACATCATAACAGAAGTATAGCCATGAGCCAATATCATAATCAAAGCCATCCTTTTACCATAATAAACCATAATAACCTCAGATAATAAAACAAACCCCATATGACAAATAGAAGAATAAGCCGCCAAAGATTTACCATCACTCTGCATAACACAAATAAAAGAACAAAAAACCATACTAACCAAAGAAATAAAAACCCAAAACTCCAAACCAAAAAAACTCAAAGACTTACTTACACGATAAACACCACCACCACCCAACTTCAACATCACTCCGGCTAAAACTATTCTAGTCCTAGTAGGAGCTTCAACATGGGCCTTAGGTAACCAAAAATGAAAAAAATAAACAGGAAATTTAACCAAAAAACATAAACTTAATAATAAAACAAACTCATAAGACATAAAAAAATTATAATAAATAAAATTAAAAAAAAACATCATACTAGAATAAATAAATAAATAAGGAAATCCAAAAAACAAAGTATAAAAAATCAAATAATAACAAGCACCAATCTTCTCAACTTGACGACCAAAACCTAATAAACAAAACAAAATAGGAATCATAGTTAACTCATAAAAAATATATAACAACAACATATTACCAGAAAAAAAAAATAAAACCCTAAAAAGAACAACCAAAGAACTATAAAAAATCAAAGAATTAACACACTCAAAAAAAATAATAAAACCTAAAACAAAAACACTCATAAAAGATAAAAAAACAAAATTTAAAGAATCAAAAAAAAACAAGCCACCACCCCACGAACTATCAAAAACACCCAACAAAACAAAAATACAAAAAAAAATAAAAACCAAAAAAAAATTAATTATCACAACCAATAAGGAAAAAAACCAAACAAACAAGGCCGTAACATTCCTCTAATTACAAATCAGAAATTTTCAAACATAAACTAACACGACACTAAAAATAAACAAATAACATAAAAGGTCATAACAAAAAAAAAAAATAATCATAATATTTCACACCACAATTATAACCCACCATAGAAATATAAAAAAACCAAAAACCAACTCCCAACGACTTCATAACTATTAACAACAATAAAAATAAATAAAAAAAACCAAAATAAACCCCAGTACCAAACAACCCCATAATCTTCAAAAAAAAAGTAACACTTAAGGGGACTTTAAAAAAAAAAAAACCCAACTCCCACCCAAAAAAAGTAAACTCCTTACCACAAACATACAAAATAATAAAAAACATAACAAAATAATAAAAAAACACAAAAAAAAAACCCCCCCCAAAAAAAAACAAACCCAAAAACAACACCCATTTAAAAAATTTTGAAAAAACAAAACCTCCCATATCTAAAATTCTTCAAACCAAAAAAAACGAAAAAAAAAAAAAAATCACCCCCAAAAATAAAACCAAAAAAAAAAATCCCCCAAAAAACCAACTAAAAACAACAAAATAGGGCAACTTTTGGAAAGTTAAAAATCCCCCCCAAAACCCCTTTCTAATACCAAAAAATCTTCTAAACCCCCAAAAGGGAAAGGGGCCAAACCCAAATTTCACCTCAATAACAAAACTGTACTTCCATTTTTTGAAACCCAAAATTATTACCCCAAATTTCCGGAAAAAAATATATTTACCCAAGACCCAAAAAACCCCCTCTTTTAAAAAAAACCAAACCAAGGTCCAACCCCAAAACCCTTCCCCAATTATTATTCCCAAACCCCCAATTCAAAAACCTCAAAATTGCACACAAAAAAAAAACAAATAACAAAAAAAATAAAAGGAAAAATCCATTATTAGTTTAGAAAACTAAAAAACCTTATTAATAATATAAAATCTTTTAATCGAAAATCAAAAATAATAACCTTATACTAATATTCTAAAAAAAAATAAAAAACAAAATAAAAAACACTAAAATCAATAACCCTAAATGATAATAACCGCGAAATAAAGAAAAAAAGAAAAAAGAAAAAAAACGAACAAACCCAAAAAAAAAATAATTCAATCTAATACCAAATCACTCAACATAATCAAAACGTAAAATAAATTTATAAATAAAACGAGCATAATGATCCATAAAAAATTTACCCTTCAATTCCAACACATAATACTTCATAAATCAACAAAAAACACAATATAACAAAAACAAATAAAAAAAAACTACAAAAAACTCAAACCGATTAAAATTTAAAGGCAAAGACATCAAATTCAAAACCCACCAAAAAGTAAACACCACGGAAAAAAAAACCAAAATAAAACAAGAATAATAAAATAACTTACTAGAAAACCCAGGAAAATCAAACCCAGAAAATCCAACATAAAACAAACAAATCATACGATAACAATAACAAAAAGTTAAAAAAATACCAATAAAATAAAAAAAAACCAATAAAAAATTAAAAGAACTATAATAAAAACAAGACATAAAATATTCCTTCCTACAACTACCACTAGTAAACAACAAACCACATAAACAAATAACAGATAATAAAACCTGCAACTGAACCAAAACAGGACCAGTTAACCCAACATAAGAATAACCCCGATAATCCTGTTGACCAAAATTCATAAAAATAAGATACCCCATCTGCATAAACAACAAACTCTTAAAAAAAGAATGACTAATCATATGGATATAAGAAACATAATGAAAACCACAACCAATAGCTAAAAAACAAAACCCCATCTGTGACATAGTACTCAAAGCCACAATCTTCTTAGCATCCTCCTCCACCAAAGCTGAACAACTAGCAAAAAACATAGTAAAAAAACCAACATAAAAAATAATAACAAGACCACTAAAACTAATAGAAACATAATTATAAAAATCCATCAACATAACACCCGCAGTAACCAAAGTTCTACTATGAACCAAACAACTAACAGGAGTAGGAGCAGCCATCGCCTTAGGCAATCAACTGCCAAAAGGATACTGACCCCCCTTAATAAACGCAGAAACAAACAATATAACACCAACTAAAGAACAAAAAAACTGATAAGACAAACAATTCAGAGAAAACAAAATCAAACCATTAAAAAACAAAAAAATACAAAAATCACCAATACGATTAGTAAACACAGTACTTATAGCTCCGCAACGACCACTAATATTATTATAAAACAAAACTAAAAAAAAACTTCTAATACCTAGAAAATCCCAATAAACCAAAGTTAACAAAACAGAACTACTAAATATAATCAACCCACCCATACTCATAACAAAAGAAAAAAGAACAAGAAAAAAATAAAACAATCGCACCGTTCCAAACATATAAAAAGAAGCATAAACAAAAATCATAAAAGAAATTATTAATAAAACAAACAAAAACAAACAAGACTCAGAACTAAAACTAAAACTAAAACTAAAAAAATCATTAAAACCAAAACTATAATTCCATTTACCAAAAGGTAACAACAAAACCAACAACCCTAAAAAAAAATAAAAAACCAAAACATACCAAACAACTAACAAAAAAAATCCTTCAACCCTCTTATCGTAAATAAAAAATTCATAATAAACTAAAGAACTAAAAGCCTTAACCAATTTACAGACAATAAAATATACAAAACCTATACTCAAGCTTCAAAAATATTAAAAATTACCCTCGCCGGGTAAAGTTCGGGAGCCCCCTCACCTATAAGGCAGAACAAACATTGAAACCCATCCTAATACCCCTAATATTACATTTTAAATTTTATCTAGAACAGAAAGCTAAAGGTTCATACCTAAAAAGTTTTCAAAACTACTTACAAATTAGCCAAAGCTTATAAACCTAATGATTTGCAATCAATCATACAAAATATACTAAAAACTTTAAATTTTCCAAACTAAATTTACCAAAATATCACTCCATATAAAACTAACAACAACATACAAAAATAAAAACATAAATATCAGCAACCTAAATACATCATTTTGCACTAAAAAAATAAAAATAATAACTTCCAATTCAAAAATAACAAATATTAAAATAACAGAAAAAAAAGTAATACTAAAACTATAATTAACCCCCTTTACCGAATCAAAACCACACTCATAAGAACTAACTTTTTCATTAAAATAATCCTTAAAAGAAATTAGTAAAGAAACAAAATAAAATCTAACAATAATTAAAAAAGATAAAATAAAAATAATAACCAAATTAAACAAAAAGCACTAAACCTATCAAAAAACAAAAATCATAAATATTAACTTTTGTAATTTTCCTTTCGTACTAATTCCACTAAAAAATAAAATTACACAAGATAAACCGCTCTGTCTCACGACGAACTAAACTAATATCAAGTTTAATTTTTATATAAGAAGAACAGTCTCAAAACAACCAACTTCTCCTACCAATTAAAAAAAATATACAACATCGATGTAGCATGGTGTACAACATAAGAACTGTTAGCAACATCCATAACCCTGTTAACTCCGAAGTAACTTCTAAATATAATAATAGTATAAAAATTTCTTAAAATTCATCCCCAAAAAAATATAGAAATAAAAAAAATTCAACAAATTTCTAAAAAAAGTTTCCGAAGACTTATCTTTGTTATAATTTAAATAATAATTTTTAACCAAAAAAATAATTCAAAAAAAATATAAATACAAAATTTGCTAAAAACTTCATTCATACTCGAAATCAATAAAAAAACAAATCACTTTCGCTACTTTTATGCCGTCCCGCTATGGCTGCCCTTAAACAAAGTCATAGGGCCGAAGACAATTTTAATAAAAAACCTAAGTTTTTAAAAAACCTTTAACAAAAAACTTAATTCCTATATAAAGATTATAAACTTAATAAAATTAAAAATAAAATTTTTTCTAAAATAAAAATCATAAAATAATTAAAAGATTAATTTTAAAAATAAAAAAATCAAATCCCAAAAAATTTTTGTTTTAACCCCACCATAAAACCCAAAAACAAAAAATTTTAAAATCAAACAATAAAAAAAAATAACTTAACTTTCAAAAATGAAAAACAGAAAAAAAATTACATTTTATCAATATCAAAATTTAGTTATAATAAATTTTGTAACAAAAAAAAAAAACTAAATTTAATAATTTTATTCTATTTTTTATAATCTATAATAATTACATCTACTAGTATGCAATACTAAAAAAAAAACACTAACTAAACTTTAATTCAAAAATCTCTTAAACCACAATTAAATATTTTTAAAAACTTAAACTAAGAGAATCACAACAAAAATTTCATAGATCAACCTTTCCAACACTCTAAAGATACAACTTCCAAAACAATAGGTATAAAACTATGATTAGCTCCACAAATTTCTGAACACTGACCATAAAATAAGCCAACAATAGGAAACTGATAAGTAATTTTAGTTAAAACTCCATTCAAAGCATCTATTTTAATAAAACACTTAGGAACAGCAAAAGAATGAATAACATCCGAAGAAGTACAATAAATACCAATATTAACATTAACCGGTAAAACACACCGGTTATCAACCTCAAATAGACGAAACTCCCCAGGTGTTAAATCTTCAACAGATTTCAAAAAAGAATCAAAACGCAATTCTTGCCTACCCCCATATTCATAACTTCAATATCACTGATGACCAATAACTTTCAAATTCATTTCAGACTGACGAAATATACGACCCTGATATTGAATTAACCAAAACCCTGGCCCAGCCATTAAAATTAAAAGATTAATAACCAAAATCTGTAAAATTATCTCCACCACACGTCTATCACCACGTTTAAGCCTAAACTTAAAAGTATGACCACTCAATAAAGTAACTACACTAAAAATAAACATCACAGAAAACCCAAAAACTATAATATGGGCATAATGACTATGAACATAATGATAACATAAAGAATAAGAACCACCAGGCAAAGGAAAAGTTCAATTTTGAAAATACATTAAAACTTCAAATCCTTTTGTTTGGAAAACAAACATACCTCAAAATACTACAAAGTTAATTATTATAACCAATGTCTCATCAAAACAAAATTCTAAAACTTAAACTATAATAATATATTAAATCATATTAAGCAAAAATATACAAATCAAAGTCAAAAAAATATAACTCTGTAAAAAAGCAAAAAACATCTCTACAGGCAAAGCAAAAATTAAAGTAAAAAAAGAAAAAAACAAACCCAAATCCATTAAAACAAATATAAAAAAATGCCCAATTAAAAAAATAATACTAATACGTAAAGTCAAAGCTACCCCTCTCATAAAAAAACTCAATAAATGAGAAAAAAATATAACTAACCTAGAAAACCAACTTCAAGAATGATCACATTCAAAAAAAATCATAAAACTAAAAACAATCAAAGTAAAAACACGAGCACCCAATCAAGAAAAATTAGTTAAAAAAAACAAATAACCAATACTAGATCAAGGACTAAATAATAGGAAAAAAATCCCACCTAACCAGATAACAGCAACAACAAAAAACATCAACTTAAAAAAAATCCTAGATTGTAAACCCTGATGCTCAAAACTGCCACGCAAAACAACACTACAACCATCTAAAAACCCAAAAAAACCAAACTTAATCAATTGCATATAAAACAAATAAAAAAAAAAACAAAATCAAAAAAATACCCTAAATAAAATCCACGCCTAAAAAACCTGTATTTTTTCAAATTACATTTTCAAAAATTTTAAACTAAATAGATTTATAACAAAAACAACATAATACAAACCCAAAAAATAAAAACCCCAAGGCAACAAATTCAACCCACATAAATTCCTTAATTTTTCAAAACGGAAACGGGGGTTAGAAATTCGGGAAAAAACAATAACAAACAATTTATAATAAAAAACAAAAAAACTCATTTTTAAAAACAACCCCGAAACCCAACAACTAAAATATAACATATTGCCATACTCCCCCAAAAATAAAGATACCAAACCCACCCTAGAATACTTTACCTTAAAACCCCTGACCCACTCCCTTTCCCCTTCAGAAAAATCAAAAGGGGCCCGATGCAAATCCCCTAAAATTATAACAATTCAAGGTAACAAAAAAAAAAAAAAAATAAAGTTAAAATTAAAAAATAAAAAAAGACCTTTATTAAAGACGAAAAAAATTAACAAATACAAAGAAAAAGCAATTTCATAAGAATAACTTTGAGAAGAAGAACGCAACCCTCCTACAAAAGAATAATTACTATTACTAAAAACCCCAGATAATATAACTGGATAAACAGAAAAAGCTATAACACATAACAAAAATAAACCAGAATACTCAAAAAAAATAAAACTAAAAAAATAAGGTAAAGTAAACCAAAAAAAAACCATAATAATAAAAGCAAACAAAGGAACAAACAAAAAAGAAAAAAAAGAAGAAAAATAAGGTAATAATTGTTCCTTCTTTATCAACTTAAAACCATCAAAAACAGCTTGTAACAATCCATTATAGCTAACTTTATTAGGACCAATACGACACTGAGACCCACCCAACAAATGACGCTCCAACAAAGTCAAAAAAGCCACAGCCTGCAAAATAAAAACAATTATAACTAAAACACCTAAATAATAAAAATAAAACAAAATTTCTCAACCCAAGAATTTACAATTCTTTATTCTACTTAAACTAAAATTTTAAACCTAGGGGCAAGTTTCCTTACCCCTACCATACTACAACTTACGCCCCTTTAGGCCATTGACGGATGGTTTGTACCATTCCACTTATTAAAATTCATCAAAACATAAAAACAAAATTACTTTCTTTTCCAATTTCATAAAAAAATTAAAACAAAAATCCAAAAACAAAAAATTTATAATAGTAACACATAAAAAAATCTTCATAAACCAAATATCTATCTGTTTTAAAAATGAAAAAACCAATTTAAAATATTATAAATAATATTCAAAATAAACAATCATGCGTGCATCAAAAAAAAATAACATAAAGGAGGGCTCTCCAAAATACATGTTCCAAAGAAAAATCTAGAATCAGTCAATATTCTTTCGGTTTAAAAACAACTTTACTCCCGTATTAATAAAATTTGATTACCTGGGTACTAATCCAGTTCAAAAAACAAATTTCAAGAATTTAAGAAAAATAAAAAACAACCCAAAACATTTTACAAAAATTAAGATAAAAACAAAAAATCAATCTCAAACACAACAAAAAATAGAGTTAAAAATTAAAATGTATAGCCGATTATTCTGGAACAATAATAAAACAATAAAAAAACTACCAATATACAAAAAATATTTATACTTAAATAAACTAAAAATAAGTAATACTATCTTAATACATCCAAAACCAAAATCAAACTTATATTCTCAAAATCTAAAACATAACCTTATCAAAACCCCAATTCAAAACACACAAAAAAAAAACAACCAAACCAGAAACACTAGAAACAACCCCAAAACATAAAAAATAAAAAAACAAAACAGACTCTAAAAAAAAAACATACCAAACAATTAAAGAAAAAAAAATAAACTCAATACTCAATAACAAAAAAATTAAACGATCGTATTTAAAAACAAAAAACAAAACCCTTAAATAAAACATAAAAACCTAAAGGCCAAACACCTCCTGATTAAAAATCAACTATTCTAAAATTAAACTAAAACTTTCCAAATATAATAACCACAAAAATATGAATCTTATAGACTTTAAACTTATCCTACTATATCCAAGAATTTTATAACCAATTAATCAACAATTAATAATACTAAACCTTATACTAAAAACTCTAAATAACTTAAAAACCAGCCGCGCTTAAAACGAATATACTTATTATACTATAAAGTTCACCCGTGAGTTAAAATCTTTTAAACGCAAAATAAAAATAATAGTAATTATAATAAACACACAATATTATATAATATTAAATATATATGTAGTGTATATAAACTAACACACTACTAACTTATTATTTATTTTATCTTTTTTTTTTTTTATTTATACTAAATACAATTTCTGAGTATTAATATACTATTTATAGTATATTTTAATACTCGAAATTGGATTTAATTTAATAATATAAGTATATATATTATTAATTCTTTGAATAAATATTTTAATATAAATAATAAATTTTATAAAAAATTTAATTATTTATATTATTATAAAAACCAATTTCGAAATTTAAAAATCTTCACACTTCAAAACTTTTCTATTTTAAAATTTTTGATAAAATAAAAAAAAAAAATATTTTAAAAAAGGGTGAAAAAATTTACAATATAAAATCATAACTTTTAATTAAAAAATTAAAAACCTCAAACGTATAATAAACAAAAATAAATCCCCCCCATCCTTTCCAAAAAACGTCAATAATCAACAAATATTTCAAAAGCTTGACTATGATATCAATTAAAATGATATAACTTAACACGCCAAAAATTAACAATTAAAAAACAAACACCCACAAATACATGAGAACCATGCAAGCCAGTACCAACATAAAAAATACTCCCATAGATACTATCAGTAAAACTAAATGGATTATGTCTATACTCAAAAATTTGAAAACATACAAAACCCGCACCAATCATAATACAAACCAACATTAAAACTTCACATTTAAAATTATTTAAAAATAAATAACGACGAGAATACTTTAAAATATGGCTATTAACTATCAAAAAAGCTCTAGCTATAGCATTCAAACCCAAATAATCCGGGGATAAAACACCAAAAGGCACCCATACACCACCAACTCAAGTTACAGGGCACAAAGCAGAATCTAAAAAAGTCCAAAAAATAGTAAAAAATAATACTAACTCCCTTAATAAAAACAAACGAAAACCCTGTCGAAAAATACGAAAATCTTGTATAGAGTACTGTCCCCTTAAATCTTCTAAAACTACGTCCTTAACCCACAAAAAAGAAACAAAAAACAAATACAATAAACAAAAAACTAAAGACTTAAATAACCCCATCTTTATAAATAAAACCAATCCAAAATCTAAACCAATAATACCTACTCCCACCAAAAAAGGATAAATTCTATAAGACATCTTATGAAATTTACGAAACTTTAAAAAAATTATATCTCTAAACCCATAAAATCTAAATTTATTATACTTACTATACTAAAGACTTAAGAAAATATCTTAATAGTTAAAAAATTAATAATACACATAAAAATTACACAACTAAAATAAATCATAGTAAAAAACAAATTATAATAGTTAAACGGATAATCAGTTGGGTAATGCCCAGCCCAAGTCAACCAAAAAAAAGATCAAACAAAACACATAACAACAACATACAACAAATTATATAAAAACATAAAATAAATCTTAGGTCAAACAAGAATTATTAACAAAAATACTCCTCCAAATATCAAAATTACTCCTAGTAACTTATTAGTAATAGAACGAAGAATAGTAAAAGCAAATAAAAAATATCATTCAGGCACTACATGAGCAGGTCTAGTCATAGAATCAGACTCAACAAAAATTATAGGATCTCTTAAATTAAAAGAAAACATTAAAGCAAACATAACCAAAAATAAATACAAGAAAAAATCTAAAGAATCTTTAACCCAAAAGCTCGGAAAAAAATTAATTTTATCATAATCCCCATGACAATAAAGACTTGAACTCCTACCCGTAACATGTAAAAATAAAAGATGAACCATAACTAAAACAATTAATAACCACGGAAGAATAAAGTGAATAGAATAAAAAAATTTTAAAGTATTTTCACAAACTCTAAATCTACCTCAAACTCATCAAACTAGATACTTACCAAAATACGGTACAGAAGTCATCAAACTAGTAATAACAACCGCCGCCCAATAACTCATTTGCCCTCAAATTACAGCATAACCAGTAAAAGCAATCCCCATCATTAAAAAATAAATAACCACCCCCCTTAACCAAACATTAATCAAACGATAACTACCACAAATTAAACCCTTAAAAATATGAATATAAATACAAAAAAAAAATAAAGAAGCTCCATTAGAATGTAAAATACGTAACAATCAACCCATCTTAACTTCAAATATAATATACTGAACACTAAAGAAAGACTCCCCCGCAGTATAATAAAAAGTTAAAAATAAACCAGTAAAAATTTGTGATAATAATATAACGCCCAACATACTACCAAAATTTCATAAATAACTCAAAGAAAAACTTGCAGGCAAAAACCCCAAAGACTTAACCAAACAAATTTTGGATTATTTTTTAAACCAAAATTAAAAATTTTCATTAAACTAACCCTAAAAATATAAAATTTAACTGGACCGTAATCAGACATAGCAAAATTTATTTAATATTTATAACCCCCGTAAACAATAGGTACCCTTTAAATTAAAACTAATAAAATTTAACAACAAAATCAAAATAATAACTAACCAAAAAACGGATAAATAATTAATATCATAATATAATAGTAAAAAATTAAAATCCCTAAAAAAATCAAAATAAAAATCCCCTCCAAAAAAAAAATACCAAAAAAAGACAAAAAAAAATAAAACTCCAAAAAAAACATAATTGTAATATATATTATAATTCACCAACCCACAAACATAAGTCAACAAAGACAAAACCCCACTTAAAAAAATTAAACCATAAAATAAGAATACCAAACATGAATACCTAGAGAAACAAAAATACTTATAAACAAGACCCCTAAACCAAAAAGAATACAACTCTTCAAAGGTTCACCATCCCAAAAACATAAACAAAAACATAATAAAGAAATAAAAACTATAAAAAATAAAAAAAAAACCCAAAAAATTTTTCAATCAAATAAAAAATTCTAAAACCTCAATAGATAACTATCTTTAATTTTGAAAATTAAAAGTTTAAAAATTAACCTAAATCTACTAAACCTTATTCAGTAAAATAACCATAGCCAACACGACGATAACTATAATAAGGAGTGTCCTTCCAAACAACCTTTCAATGCAAACCCAAATTCAAAACCTCCTCCCTATAATTATCAGGTAAAGGAGGAATACTTACACTATAAGCCGGTCTATGAAAATTATAAGACACAACACCCAAAAAACGAGAAAAAAAAATAGATTCAACCAACATATAATTAAATAAAATAAAACCTACAAAAGAAATAACAGAACCAAAAGAAGATAAAACCTGAAAAACGGAATAACAATCAGGATAATCCAAAATTTTACGTGGTATCCCCTGCATACCAACCAAATGCATAGGAAAAAAAGTTAAATTAGTACCAATAAAAAAGCAAAAAAAAACAGCCATCATAAGAACCATATCAAAAGAAACACCATATATATAAGGAAATCATAAACAAAACCCACTAAAAATAGCATAAACAGCCCCTAAACTCAAAACATAATGAAAATGAGCTACTACATAATAAGTATCATGTAAAACAATATCTAGACTAGCTGTCCTCAAAACAATACCTCTCAAACCACCTAAAGTAAATAAAAAAATAAAACTATAAGTTCAACACCATAAGGGTTGAATTTTTTGACGAGAGCCAAAAAAAGTTCCCAACCAATTAAAAACCTTAACAGCCCTAGGAATAGCAATAATCATAGTAGCCGCCCTAAAATAAGTACGAGTATCAATATCCAAACCAGCAGTATACATATGATGACCCCACACAGAAGTACCCAAAATAGCAATCCAAATTGAAGCAAAAATCATCCTAGTCTGACCAAACAAACGCTCTTTATCAGTTAAAAATAAAACACACTCGCTAATAATACCAAAAGCAGGCAAAATAATAATATAAACCTCAGGATGCCCGAAAAACCAAAACAAATGCTGATAAAGCAAAGGATTACCCCCTTTCTTATAATCATAAAAAGAAGTTCTAAAATTACGATCCAACAATAAAAACAACAAAGAACCAGCCAAAACAGGCACAGACAAAACCAACAACAAAGAAGTTAAATAAGAAGTTCAAATAAATATACTTATCTGATCCAAAGTTACAGCAGTAGAACGCATATTCTGGATAGTAACCATAAAATTAATAGCCCCTAACAAAGAACTAATACCCACAGTATGAAGACCCAAAATCATAATATCCATAGCTATCTCTGGCTGTCCATCCACCCTTAACGGGGGATATAAAACCCATCTGCCTCCAGCACCTCCACCAACAAAGAAAGAATAATAAACCATAAACAAAGCAACAAAAGTAAATCAAAAAGATAAAGCATTAACACGAGGAAAAGCTATCTCAGGAGCTCCCAATATAATAGGTAACATCCAGTTACCGAACCCCCCAATCAAAATAGGTATAACCATAAAAAAAATCATCAAAATACCATGTAAAGTAAGAACAGAATTATAAACCTGACCAAATCCCCTAAATAAATAACCTCCAGGGCTAGATAGCTCTAAACGAATAACAAAAGACAAAACAGAACCTCCTAAACCAGACCAATAACCCAACATAATATAAAAACTACCAATAACCTTATGGTTAACAGTATCCTTCAAACTCTGCTTAAAATTAAACTGCTTATACGTCATTCCACAAAACAT